AAAATTTCCGATTTTGAGGAGGAAAAGACAAAAGAAAAGGAGAAAAAAGAGGAAAATGAACGGATAGCAATATCAGAAACTTGGGATAGCATTATATTTGCTCAAACAATAAGAGGTTCGATGTTAGTAACCCAATCCTTTCTTAGAAAACACATTATATTACCCTCATTGATAATAGCTAAAAATATTGGCCGTATGTTATTATTCCAATTCCCCGAGTGGTATGAAGATTTGAAAGAATGGAATAGAGAAATGCATGTTAAATGCACCTATAATGGTGTTCAATTATCGGAAACAGAATTTCCCAAAGATTGGTTAACAGACGGTATTCAGATAAAGATTCTATTTCCTTTCTGTCTTAAACCTTGGCGAAGATCTGAAATACGATCTCATCATAGAGATCCAATGAGAAAAATAGGAAAAAAAGAAAATTTTTGTTTTTTAACAATTTGGGGAATGGAAGCAGAAGTTCCTTTTGGTTCTCCCCGAAAACGACCTTCTTTTTTTGAACCCATTTATAAAGAACTCAAAAAAAGAATTAGAAAAGTAAAAAAGAAATTTTTTTTCGTTCTAAAAGTTTTAAAACAAAAAATGAAGGAACTTGAAAAAATAAACCCCATTTCCTTATTTGAATTGAGGAAGGTAAAAGTATATGAACCGAATGAAAATGTAAGAGATTCTAAAATCAAAAATAAGATTATTCGTGAATCGACCATTCGAATTCGATCCATGAATTGGGCAAATTATTCACTCATAGAAAAAAAAATAAAGGATCTTGCTGATAGGACAGTCACAATCAGGAATCAAATAGAACTAGAACGAATCACAAAAGACAAGAAAAAAATAGTTCTAACTTGTGATGATAAAAAATCAGATTCACAGAAAGATATTTTGCAGATATTTAAAAGAAAAAAGATCCGATTTATACGTAAATTCAAATTTTTTATGAAATCATTCATGGAAAAAATATACATAGATATCTTTCTACATATGATCACCATTTTTAGGATCAATGCACAACTTTTCTTTGAATCAACAAACAAAATTATCACAAAATCGATTTACAACGATAAAACAAATCAAGAAGGAATTAATGAAACAGATCAAAATACAATGAACTTTATTTCGACTATAAAAAAATCGTTTATTAATACTAATATCAGTAATAATACTATTATCAGTAATAATAATTCAAATATATATTATTTTTATGACTTATCCCCCTTGTCCCAAGCATATGTATTTTACAAAATATCACAAACCCAATTACTTAACAAGTATCACTTGAGATATGTACTTAAATATCCCAAGACCCATCCTTTTATTAAGGATAAAATCAAGGATTATTGTATGACACGAGGAATATTTGATTCCAAATCAAAGCAAAAGAAAATTCATAAGTTTGGAATGAATGAATGGAAAAACTGGTTAAAGGGCCATTATCAATACAATTTATCTCAGACAAAATGGTCTCGATTAGTACCGCAAAAATGGCGAAATAGAATCAACCAGCGTTCTACGATTCAAAATAAAAAATCAATGAAATTTGATTCACATAAAAAAGAAAAAGACCAATTAATACATTACATGAAACAAAATCACTATGCAATGGCAGTGGATTCATTGACGAGTCAACAAAAAGAAAAATTTAAAAAACACTACAGATATGATCTTTTATCACATAAATATATGAATTATGGGAATAGGAAGGACTCATATATTTATGAATCAACATTACAAGTAAAAGGAGACCAAGAAATTACATACAATTTCAATACACTGAAACCCGAATCATTTTATGTATTGGTAAGTATAGCTATTAGTAATTATCTAGAAAAGGAATATATTATTGCTACACATAAAAATCTGGATAGAAAATATTTTGGTTGTAGAATTCTCCATTTTTCTCTTAGAAAAAATATCAACATCGATACCTGGACCAATACGCATATCAGTACCAAAATTAAGAAAAATACTAAGACTGAAAACAAAATTATCACAAAATTGAAAAAAAAAGATATTTTTTCTCCTACAATTCATCAAGGAATTAAACCATCCAATCAAAAAAAACACTTTTTTGATTGGATGGGAATGAATCAAGAAAAGGTTTTTTGTACCATATCAAATCTAGAACCTTGGTTCTTCCCGGAATTTGTGCCATTTTTTGATGCATATAAGATTAAACCATGGATCATACCAATCAAATTACTTCTTTTTCATTTTTATTTCTATGAAAATATTAGTCAAAATAAAAGCATAAACATAAATAAAAATAAAAATGAAAATATTCAGATATCATCTAATCAACAAGATTATTTTAAATCAGAAAATTCCAACCAAGAAAAAAACGAACAACAGGGACAAGAAAATCTTGGATCAGATCTACAAAAACAAAAAAAAAATGTTGAAGACAATTACGCAAGATCAGACATTAAAAAAGGTAAAAAGAAAAAACAATCCAAGAAAAAGAAGGAAGCAGAACTAGATTTCTTCCTGAAAAAATATTTCCTTTTTCAATTAAGATGGGATGACTCCATGAATCTAAGAATGATCAATAATATTAAGGTATATTGTCTCCTACTTAGACTGATAAATCCAAGGAAAATTGCTATATCCTCGATTCAAAGAGGAGAGATGCATCTGGATGTAATGCTAATTCAGAAGGATCTAGCTCTTACAGAATTGATAAAAAGGGGAATATTGATTATCGAACCGATTCGTCTATCTATAAAAAGGGATGGAAAATATATTATATATCAAACATTAGGTATTTCATTGATCGATAAAATTAAGCACCAAACTAAGAGAAAATGCACAAAAAAAAGATATGTTGATAAGAAGAATTTTGATAAACCCATTGCAAGACACGGCAATACGCTTGTGGATGGAGAAAAAAGTCATTATGATTTCTTTGTTCCTGAAAATATTCTATCTCCTAGACGTCGTAGAGAATTGAGAATTCTAATTTGTTTTAATTCTCGTAATTGGAATTTTGTGGATAGAAATATAGTATTTTGCAATGAAAACAACATAAGAAACTCTGGAAAATTTTTGAATGAGGACAAGCATTTTAATACTAATACAGATACAAATAAATTCATTAAATGCAAATTGTTTCTTTGGCCCAATTACCGATTAGAAGATTTAGCTTGTATGAATCGCTATTGGTTTAATACCAATAATGGCAGTCGTTTCAGTATGTCAAGGATATATATGTATCCACGATTCAGAATTTGTTAATAGTATATTTCCTATATGTCGTGTGATATTTTCGGTAGATGAAAGCTGAAAGATATACGTATACGCTGTATTACATTTTGGTACATGATACGGATTTAATGGCGTATCAACTCAATTGGATCTAGGACTAAATCCGCAGAATCTTTTTAGGTACAAAGAAATCATTCTCTTCCATGAATGCAGAAATGTATTTTCCCTTTCTTTTCTATCCAAATCAAATTTTCAATTTGATTTGGATAAAATAAAAAATAAAAAAATAGAAAAAAAAAAAATTTTTGTGTGTACTAGATTAAAATAACTGGCATAATAATTATTATTTTTATTTTTCCTGATCGATTCGGTAAAGTAAAATTCATGGGAAAGAAAAAAAAAAAAGATAGAAAAAGGATGAAAAATTCATTCATCTCAGTCATTTCACAAGAAGAAAAAGAAGAAAACAAGGGTTCTGTTGAATTTCAAGTATTCAGTTTTACCAGTAAGATACGTAGACTTACTACACATTTGGAATTGCACAAGAAAGATTTTTTATCGCAAAGAGGTCTACGAATAATTCTGGGAAAACGTCAACGGCTCTTGGCTTATTTGTCAAAGAAAAATAGAGTCCATTATAAGAAATTAATGGGTCAGTTGGATATTCGGGAGCCAAAAAATCGTTAATTTAATCGTTTGAATTTTTTTTTTTATTTATTTTATTAGATTTTTCATTTTGATGAACTTCGTTTTGAGGAATTCGTGGAATAATGAATTAAGGAATCAAAAAATATGACTGTACCGGCTACAAGAAAAGCTCTTATGATAGTTAATATGGGTCCTCACCACCCATCAATGCATGGTGTTCTTCGACTGATCGTTACTCTCGATGGTGAAGATGTTATTGATTGTGAACCCATATTGGGATATTTACACAGAGGGATGGAAAAAATAGCAGAAAACCGAACGATTATACAATATCTCCCTTATGTAACACGTTGGGATTATTTAGCTACTATGTTCACAGAGGCAATAACGGTAAATGCACCAGAACAATTGGAAAATGTTCAAATACCTCAGAGAGCCAGTTATATAAGAGTAATTATGCTAGAACTGAGCCGTATAGCTTCTCATTTGTTATGGCTTGGACCTTTTATGGCAGATATCGGTGCACAGACTCCTTTTTTCTATATTTTCAGAGAGAGAGAATTGTTATATGATCTATTCGAAGCCGCCACAGGTATGCGAATGATGCATAATTATTTCCGCATCGGAGGAGTAGCTGCTGATCTACCTTATGGCTGGATAGATAAATGTTTGGATTTCTGCGATTATTCTTTAACAGGAGTTGTTGAATATCAAAAACTTATTACACGGAATCCCATTTTTTTGGAACGAGTTGAAAGAGTGGGCATTATTGGTGGAGAGGAAGCAATAAATTGGGGTTTATCAGGACCAATGTTACGAGCTTCTGGAATCCAATGGGATCTTCGTAAGGTTGATCATTATGAGTGTTACAATGAATTCGATTGGGAAGTCCAATGGCAAAAAGAAGGAGATTCATTAGCTCGTTATTTAGTACGAATGGGTGAAATGGGGGAATCTATAAAAATTATTCAACAGGCTCTAGAAGGAATTCCTGGGGGTCCCTATGAGAATTTAGAAGTACGACGCTTTGATAGAGCAAAAAATTCCGAATGGAATAATTTTGAATATAGATTTATTAGTAAAAAACCTTCACCCAATTTTGAATTGTCGAAACAAGAACTTTATGTCAGAGTGGAAGCCCCCAAAGGAGAATTAGGAATTTATTTGATAGGAGATAATAGCGTTTTCCCCTGGAGATGGAAAATTCGTCCACCCGGTTTCATCAATTTGCAAATTCTTCCTCAGCTAGTTAAAAGAATGAAATTGGCTGATATCATGACGATACTAGGTAGTATAGATATCATTATGGGAGAAGTTGATCGTTGAAATGATAATTGATACGACAGAAGTACAAGCTATCAATTCTTTTTCTACATCGGAATCCATAAAAGAAATCTATGGACTCATATGGATGTTTGTATCCATTTTTACCCTTATATTTGGAATCATAATAGGGGTACTAGTAATTGTGTGGTTAGAAAGAGAAATATCCGCAACGATACAACAACGTATTGGGCCTGAATATGCTGGTCCGTTGGGAATTCTTCAAGCTCTAGCAGATGGGACTAAATTACTATTTAAGGAGGACCTACTCCCATCTAGAGGAGATATTCGTTTGTTTAGCGTCGGACCGTCTATAGCGGTCATATCAATTCTACTAAGTTATTTAGTAATTCCTTTTGGGAATCGCCTTGTTTTAGGTGATATCAGTATAGGTGTTTTTTTATGGATCACCATTTCAAGTATTGCCCCTATTGGGCTTCTTATGTCAGGATATGGATCGAATAATAAATATTCTTTTTCAGGTGGTCTACGAGCTGCTGCTCAATCTATTAGTTATGAAATACCATTAACTCTATGTGTATTATCAATATCTCTACGTGTGATTCGTTGGAACATGAACTTTTACCTCTCTCCTAGAAATAAATAAATAAAGAAAAGAGGTTGAATGTATTGAATAGATATTTTTTTTTCATTCATCGATGAGTTAAACCGGATAGTTATATGAGTGAAACAAAACAACTTATAAATTTGCAGTAAGAAGAGAAAATCTCATTCCCTATGTACAAGAATAAAGTTAAAGTAAACATAAGCAGCATAAACTGTTTACCCCAAGATTGAGATTCTTTGTTTGATTAGTTATCATATCTTGAAGCGGGTGCAAAAGATCAACTGTATGGAGTTTCCACTACTGTCTTGTATGTATTACCATACCGGGGATCAATCAAAAATCGGTGGACAGTTAGAAACACCAAGGTACACAAAGGATTAGTAATGGGAATAATGTAAGGTATCAAAAAAAGAGATATTTCTGCATAAAACGAATCATAATAAGGGCTTTAAGTTGGTAGAAATGATCAAGCAGTACCTCCCGAGGATTCCGATCTCGAGTATGCTCCTATTCACTGATTAAAGAAATGACTATCAAGAACGAATTAATCCTTTATTTTTTTTTTCTAAATAAAATACCCTCCTCTTCTCTTCTGAGACAGAAGAGGAACAAAAGAAATGGAATGCAATATTCGAATGAATGAATAAAAATTTTAATAAAATAAAAAAGATCTTTATTTATTTTTTCTTTCCTATATCCGTATTCATACATATACATACGGAATTCTTATCATGATTCATGAACTAATTGCCTACTAAATTAACTAATGCCTACTAAATTATATATATATTGATAATACTAATTATATATATATTGATAATACTAATTATATATATATTGATTACCAATTATATATATATTATTTATAATACTAAATTATATATATATATTGATAATTATATATATATATATATTGATAACGAGATATATTGATAACAAGTATTTTATTGAAAGATTAAGTTATTACCGAACAAAGAAAAATTATCATTATAAGGATGAGATCAATTCGGAAGCACTTTTTTCTTATTCTAGCGGACGGAATTCCATTGGTCTAATTTGGGACTCTCCGATGTATCTTTATTCGATCTACCCTCCAAAGAGGGCGATAATGCCGAACCAGTCCTTACATTTATTTGTGGCCATAGAGGAGCCGTATGAAGCTAAAGTTTCATGTACGGTTTTGGAATAGCGATGGGAACAGTGATGTTATTATCGACTATGATTATCTAATAGTTCAAGTACAGTTGATATAGTTGAAGCACAGTCAAAATATGGTTTTTGGGGGTGGAATCTGTGGCGTCAACCTATAGGGTTTATTGTTTTTCTAATTTCTTCTCTAGCCGAATGTGAGAGATTGCCATTTGATTTACCGGAAGCAGAGGAGGAATTAGTAGCAGGTTATCAAACCGAATATTCAGGTATCAAATTTGGTTTATTTTATATTGCTTCTTACCTAAATCTATTACTTTCTTCATTATTTGTAACAGTTCTTTACTTAGGTGGGTGGAATTTATCTATTCCGTACATATCTACTCCTGAACTTTTCGGAATAAATAAAATGGCCGGAGTCTTTGGAATGACAATTGATATCTTTATTACATTAGCTAAAGCTTATTTGTTTCTGTTCATTCCTATCACAACAAGATGGACTTTGCCTAGGATGAGAATGGACCAGCTATTAAATCTTGGATGGAAATTTCTTTTACCTATTTCTCTAGGTAATCTATTATTGACAACTTCTTCCCAACTTGTTTCACTATAAATAACAAAATACGATAACGATATTCCAGATTCATAACCTCTTTCAAACAAGAGAAAGAAACATCAATTTTTTTCCTGGATATTTACAATATGTTCTCTATGGTGACTGGGTTCATGAATTATAGTCAACAAACAATACGAGCTGCAAGGTATATTGGTCAAAGTTTCATAATTACCTTATCCCACACAAATCGTTTACCTATAACTATTCAATATCCTTATGAAAAATCGATCACATCAGAGCGTTTCCGTGGTCGAATCCACTTTGAATTTGATAAATGTATTGCTTGTGAAGTATGTGTTCGTGTATGCCCGATGGATTTACCCGTTGTTGATTGGAAATTTGAAAGAGATATTAAAAAGAAACAATTGCTTAATTATAGTATTGATTTTGGGGTCTGTATATTTTGTGGTAATTGTGTCGAGTATTGTCCAACAAACTGTTTATCAATGACTGAAGAATATGAACTTTCTACTTCTGATCGTCACGAATTGAATTATAATCAGATTGCTTTGGGTCGTTTACCAATGTCAATAATTGGAGATTACACAATTCAAACAGTTATGAATTCGACTCAAATCAAAATAGACAAAGAGAAATCCTTTGATTCAAGAACGATTACCAATTACTAAGATTTTGTTTTGATATAAAGGATCCAAGCTTTTTTTATTTTGGTTGGGCAGTAACTACAAATAATAACTAATAACTATTGATTGTTGAGAATCATTCTTTGATTTAAACTGAAAATATATTTTTCGTGATGATTTCGAAACATACAATCCCCATTACTCTTTTCTCGAAAATTTTATCTATATCTACATCTACATTAATCCATATAAAAATACTTTAATTCAATTAGGAACGTATCATATACAAGAAAAAAATGGGGTAACCCCTTTTCCTTTCCTGGACCATTCAGTACGGTCATGAAATATTTCGACTTATTTATTAATTTATTATTTTAATAATGGATTTACCTGGACCAATACATGATATTCTTGTAGTATTTTTTGGATCAGTTCTTGTATTAGGAGGTCTGGGAGTAGTACTACTTACCAGTCCCATTTTTTCTGCCTTTTCGTTGGGATTGGTTCTTGTTTGTATATCCTTATTATATATTCTATCGAATTCCTATTTTGTAGCTGCCGCACAGCTCCTTATTTATGTTGGAGCCATAAATGTCTTAATCATATTTGCTGTAATGTTCATGAATGGTTCAGAATACTCCAATGATTCCTATTTTTGGACCGTTGGGGATGGGGTCGCTTCACTAGTTTGTACAAGTATTCTTTTTTCAATAATTACTATTATCCCAGATACCTCATGGTACGGAATTATTTGGACTACAAGATCAAGCCAAATTATAGAACAGGATCTAATAAGTAACATTCAACAAATTGGGATTCATTTATCAACAGATTTTTATCTTCCGTTTGAACTCATTTCCATAATTCTTTTAGTTTCCTTGATAGGAGCAATTACTATGGCTCGTCAATAATAAATACTTAGAATTAAATTCTAAGATTTATAAATTCTAAATAAATAAAATAAACGGAAAGGTTTAAGGTTTTTATAAGATTTTTAATTAAATCTATCTATTGCCAATACTTTCTTTTGTTCTGTAATCGTTCTATTCTAATCAATCGAATCGGTTGAATTGTTGTTCATATTGAAATGAATCGAGATTGATAAGGAGTTAGTCAATGATGTTCGAGCATGTACTTTTTTTGAGTGTCTATTTATTCTCTATCGGTATCTATGGATTGATCACAAGTCGAAAGATGGTTAGAGCACTTATGTGCCTTGAGCTTATACTCAATTCAGTTAATATCAATCTCGTAACATTTTCTGATATATTTGATAGTCGCCAATTAAAAGGCGACATTTTCTCAATCTTTGTTATAGCCGTTGCGGCTGCTGAAGCCGCTATTGGGCTAGCTATTGTTTCATCAATCCATCGTAACAGAAAATCAACTCGTATCAATCAATCGAATTTGTTGAATAATTAGTTATGATCATAAAATACATAACATTACATAGAAAATGTATCTATTAGATATTCTACTATTAGACTAATTAGACTAGTAGACTAGTAGACTAGACATTCTACTATATTAAATAAAAATAAAATTACTATTGAATAATAAATATTTTCATTTCATATTCAATAGTAAATTAATATTGAAATATTGACCAATTTGTTGGTCAATTTGAATTCACATGTGCAACTCACATGATCATGGTTGTTGAAAGAGAAATCAAAGTCTCTTGGACTTTTCTCATGAACAGATTTAGAAATATATTGATTCTCAAAATTTTGATAAACCACTGCTTCGTCTGGTGTCTACAATATAAATATATGATTCATTTACTACTAATTTTATTTTACCAGATCGAAAATTTTTTATGCTCAAAACTGGAATTTATAGATTCAATGTCACATTCAGTAAAAATTTATGATACATGTATAGGGTGTACTCAATGTGTACGAGCCTGCCCTACAGATGTATTGGAAATGATACCTTGGGACGGATGTAAAGCTAAGCAAATTGCTTCCGCACCAAGAACCGAGGACTGTGTAGGTTGTAAGAGATGTGAATCCGCCTGCCCAACAGATTTTTTGAGTGTCCGTGTTTATTTATGGCATGAAACAACTCGCAGCATGGGTCTATCTTATTGATACGTTACAAAAAACTCCACTTGAATCATTTGATTCCTCTTTACCGACAAAAGCCCGTACTCGATAAAATTTATTATTCCGAGCACGGGTTTTTCTGGTCAAAACATATCTTGTCTTTATCACGAGTTATTTTCCTTGGTTAACAATACTTGTTGTTTTGCCGATATTCGCGGGTTCCTCAATTTTCTTTTTTCCTCATAGAGGAAATAAGATGTTTAGATGGTATACTCTTTGTATATGTTTATTAGAACTCCTTCTAACAACCTATGCATTCTGTTATCATTTTCAATTGGACGATCCATTAATCCAATTGGAGGAAGATTATAAATGGATCGATATTTTGGATTTTCACTGGAGACTGGGAATCGATGGACTTTCCATAGGACCTATTTTACTGACAGGATTTATTACTACTTTGGCTACTTTAGCGGCTTGGCCAGTTACGCGAAATTCGCGGTTTTTCTATTTCCTGATGTTAGCAATGTACAGCGGTCAAATAGGACCATTTTCTTCTCGAGACCTTTTACTTTTTTTCATCATGTGGGAGTTAGAATTAATTCCTGTTTACTTACTTTTATCCATGTGGGGAGGAAAAAAACGTCTCTATTCGGCTACAAAATTTATTTTGTACACAGCAGGGGGTTCTATTTTTCTCTTAATAGGAGTTCTGGGTATGGGTTTATACGGTTCCAATGAACCAACATTAGATTTTGAAAGATTAGCTAATCAATCATATCCTGTGGCATTGGAAATAATATTATATTTTGGTTTCTTTATTGCTTATGCTGTCAAATCGCCGATTATACCCCTACATACATGGTTACCAAATACCCATGGAGAAGCACATTACAGTACATGTATGCTTCTAGCTGGAATCTTATTAAAAATGGGAGCATATGGATTGATTCGGATCAATATGGAATTATTACCCCACGCTCATTCTATATTTTCTCCCTGGTTGGTAATAGTTGGAACGATGCAAATAATCTATGCAGCTTCAATTTCTCTCGGTCAACGCAATTTAAAAAAGAGAATAGCCTATTCCTCTGTATCTCACATGGGTTTTACAATTATAGGAATTGGTTCTATAACCGACATGGGACTCAATGGAGCCATTTTACAAATACTCTCTCATGGATTTATTGGTGCTGCACTTTTTTTCTTGTCGGGAACGAGTTGTGATAGAATACGTCTTGTTTATCTCGACGAAATGGGAGGGATATCTATCCCAATGCCAAAAATATTTACCATGTTCAGTAGTTTCTCGATGGCTTCTCTTGCATTGCCAGGAATGAGTGGTTTTGTTGCGGAATCAGTAGTATTTTTTGGAATAATTACTAGTCCAAAATATCTTTTAATGCCAAAAATACTAATTACTTTTGTAATGTCAATTGGAATTATATTAACTCCTATTTATTTATTATCTATGTCACGTCAGACGTTCTATGGATACAAGCTATTTAATGTTCCACACTCTCATTTTTTGGATTCTGGACCACGAGAACTATTTGTTTCAATCTGTATCTTTCTACCCGTAATAGGAATTGGTATTTATCCTGATTTCGTTCTCTCGTTATCAGTTGACAGGGTACAAGCTATCCTATCTAATTACTTTTATGGATAGTGTTTCATTAATGAAATGAGACAAAAAGTCTTATAATTCTTTAATTTTAAGATTTTTTAAATCGTTCGCTGTACAACGCAAAAAAATAAAGTGAATTAGAATTGTAATGAGATGCATTTCGAGTTTTTGTTTTGACAATTCAAAACAAAAACTCGAACAAGCAAACTTTCGTTATATATGGGCCGACGTTATATATGGGCCGATATTCTTATGTATCCTTCATGTAGCTTATTCAATTAGATGCTAATGTGAATGAACCATAACTATGTAAACCTATTCCTAATAGATTGACCCCAAAATAGCATATCCAAATTATAAAAAATCCTATAGAAGCTACAAGTGCCGAATTCGTACCTTGTAAACTTTTATTTGTTCTAGTATGTAAATAAATCGCGAATATGGTCCAAGTAATAAATGCCCAAGTTTCCTTCGGATCCCAACTCCAATAAGATCCCCATGCTTCATTAGCCCATACTGCTCCACAAAGAATGCCTATGGTTAAAAAGGTAAACCCTAAACTAATCATACGATAACTCCAATAATCCAAACGCTGAGTCAATTGATATTTGTAAAAATTTCGAAATGAAAGAAAAGAAGTTTTTTTAAAAACGCTTCTTCTTTTTTCATTCAAGTATTTAATCTCACCAAAGAAAAATGATCTAATTAAGAAATTATTGCTTTTACAAAAAACATTGATGTTGTTTCGAAATCTAATGACTAGAAGAGCGATTGATAATAACGATCCGCATAAAAGAGCTGCATAGCTCAATAACATCATACTTACGTGCATCATTAACCACTGAGATTGTAGAGCAGGTACTAATATTGCGGATTGATGCATTTCAGTTGAAAGACCCGACGTAGCGAAGCCTTGAGTAAAAATAGTACTTGGGTTAGTTATTGTGCTTAAATCATTTTTATGGTTCAATTTCTTGGAAATTCTATGAATAATAAAGAAACTACATGAAAGGAAGATTAATGACTCGTATAAATTACTTAACGGAAAATGTCCCGAAGAAATCCAACGAGAAACTAATAATCCTGTTATAGAGAAAAAAGTAGCTATCATCCCTTTTTCCGACGAATCACGTAGTCCTATAATTTCGTGGACTAATAAGGTCATGAAATGAATCGTAATCACAATTGAAATAATCGAAAAAGAGATATGAGTTAATATATGTTCTAAAGTCGCAAATATCATAAAAAAGGGGTCCCATTACAGAAGAATTGAAATCGGAAATTGAATACATTCATTATAGGATACATTGTGTCTCTTTTAGAGAATGCCACCACTCGGACTCGAACCGAGATGCTCTAGCACTGCTTCCTAAGAGCAGCGTGTCTACCGATTTCACCATGGTGGCTTACTTGAAATAATAATATTCAATTCATGTTGAATCGTCGAGAATCAAGGATTCAATAGTTTAGGAAACATTAGAATTAGAATCGATGAAAAAAAAGACTCGTTTAAATTCATATTTGAATCTTCAATAAATTCAATAAAATAATCCTTAGTTAGGATCGTCCTAGGTTCAGTTTTATTTTAACAATCAACTTTCACGTACTATAAACTAAGTTCCCCCGACACAACACAGTTGGAATTTCGATAGTTTTGCTCTCAGTCGAGATATAGAATTAAGAATTGTCCCTTTTTCTTTCCATTTTCTTTTTTTGATGATTCGTTTTTCATTTATCCGATTTCATCGGAAAAAAGATTGATTTTTTTTTCATTGAAAAAAAAAATCAAATAACTAAGATATGTATTACAATTTCATCATTAAATCCATTTGGAATTTTTCTAACGATTCCGATACTTTAGTATCATTAAGTATTAATACTCTTCATTGTGTATATAATATAAATAATATAATATAAATAGGTAACATTATAAATAGGTAACATTTACCAAATCAATTAAGTTTTAGGCTAGGCATATAATATAACAAAATAAAAGAGTTTAAATCTCTATAGCAATTGTACTATTCACAATAGAAAATCTTAATTCTATTTTTCTATTGTGAAAAGTTAATGGATAGGGAAAAATACTATTTTAATTTAAGAACCCAGTATACAGAAAACTTTTATTCTACATACCACAGCGGCTAGTTCTAACTAATATTGAGTATTGAGTAGTTCAATACATTAATTAGTGTGAATCGTTCATCTTAAAAAAATTTGCAGTTCTTCGGGCTACGTTAATTCCGATTATCCCAAGACTCTATTATTTGTTTGTCGCACAAAAAAACTTTTTGAATGTCCGGTAGAAACCGATTTCGCTAAAGAAAAAGCTTTTACTGCAGTTAAATATCCCTTTTTCTTCCAAATATTCCTACGAATATGTTTTTTTGATATAGAAATACGTTTTTTTGGAACTGCCATTCAAAAAAGGGTTACTCATTTTTATTTATTGTTGTATGTGAAAGACATGTATTGTTCGGAATAGATCGTTTTTTTTTTTTCACTTTTAACATAACATCTAACATAAATATAACAATTTAACATAAACATATTTAATTAACATAAACATAACAAATAATATATATATTTTATTATCTTTTATTATCATTTTTTTAATTAATAATTAATATTATATTTTTAATAATTAATATTATAATAAATATAATATAATAAATATAATATTAATTATATATATTATTATTATATATATATATTATATTTTATTTTATTATTATTTATTTATTATTTATTTATTATTATATATATTTTATTTTATTTATTATTATATTATTATATTATTATTTATATTACTATATTATTATTATTATTACTTATTACTATATTATTATTATTATTGTTTATTGTTCTTTTCGAAAGAGATAAGAATTGGTGAATCGGAAACAATTACGAAAAAATTTTTAATTATAAAAAAAAAATCTCAATTTGTTTTCTTATGGAACATACATATCAATATGCATGGATAATACCTTTTCTTCCACTTACAGTTACTATGTCAATAGGATTTGGACTTATACTTATTCCGACAGCAACAAAAAATATTCGTCGTATGTGGGCTTTTCCTAGTGTTTTTCTGTTAAGTATAGCTATGGGATTTTCGGCCAATCTGTCTATTCAACAAATAAATGGAAGTTTTATTTATCAATATCTATGGTCTTGGACCATAGATATTGATTTTTCCTTAGAGTTTGGATACTTGATCGATCCACTTTCTTCTATTATGTCAATACTAATTACTACTGTTGGAGTCATGATTCTTATTTATAGTGACAATTATATGTCTCACGACCAAGGGTATTTGAGATTTTTTGCTTATATGAGTTTTTTCAATACTTCCATGTTGGGATTAGTTACTAGTTCTAATTTGATACAAATTCATATTTTTTGGGAACTAGTGGGAATGTGTTCATACTTATTAATAGGGTTTTGGTTTACACGACCGACTGCCGCAAGTGCTTGTCAAAAAGCTTTTGTAACTAATCGTGTAGGAGATTTTGGTTTATTATTAGGAATCTTAGGTCTTTATTGGATAACAGGTAGTTTGGAATTTCGGGACTTGTTCGAAATAGCTAATAACCTGATCCATAATAATGGGGTCAGCTCTTTATTTGCTACTTTGTGTGCCTCTTTATTATTTGTCGGTGCAGTTGCAAAATCTGCACAATTCCCCCTCCACGTATGGTTACCTGATGCCATGGAAGGACCTACTCCTATTTCGGCCCTTATACACGCTGCTACTATGGTAGCAGCAGGAATTTTTCTTGTAGCTCGACTTATTCCTCTTTTCATAGACATACCTTATATAATGAATTTCATTTCTTTGATGGGTGTAATAACAATACTATTAGGAGCTACTTTTTCTCTTGCTCAAAGAGACATTAAAAGAAGTTTAGCCTATTCTACAATGTCTCAATTAGGTTATATTATGTTAGCTCTAGGTATAGGTTCTTATCGAGCGGCTTTATTCCATTTGATCACTCATGCCTATTCTAAAGCTTTATTGTTTTTGGGATCTGGATCTATTATTCATTCAATGGAACCTATTGTTGGATATTCACCAGAAAAAAGTCAAAATATGGTTCTTATGGGTGGTTTAACAAGATATGTTCCAATTACAAGAACTACTTTTTTATTAGGTACACTTTCTATTTGTGGTATTCCACCTCTTGCTTGTTTTTGGTCCAAAGATGAAATTCTTAATGATAGTTGGTTATATTCACCAATTTTTGCAATAATATCTTGTTTCACAGCAGGATTAACCGCATTTTATATGTTTCGGGTATATTTACTTACCTTTGATGGGTATTTGCGCGTTTATTTTCAAAACCACAGTAGCACTAAAAACAACTCGTTCTATTCAATATCTCTATGGGGAAAAGAAGCACCAAAAAGAGTAAAAAAAAATTTACATTTATCAACAGTGAATAATAAGATCCACTTTTTTTCAAAAGATACATATAAAATTATTTATAATGATAGGATACGATACTTTAGTACTTACTTTGGAAATAAATATACTTCCATGTATCCTCGCGAATCAGACAACACTATGCTATTTCCTCTGCTTGTATTGGTACTATTTACTTTGTTCGTTGGATCGATAGGAATTTCTTTTGATCAAGGAATAATGGATTTTGATATATTATCGAAATGGTTAACCCCATCACAAAACCTTTTCCATCCAAATTCGAATTATTCTGTGAATTGGTATGAATTTTTCACAAATTCAATTTTATCAGTAAGTATAGCCATTTTCGGATTATTCATAGCATATATTTTATATGGGTCTGTTTATTCATTTTTCTATAATTTGGACTTAATCAATTCATTTGTAAAAGGGGGACCTAAGAGAATTATCTTGGACCAAATTAAGAATATTATATACAATTGGTCATATAATCGTGGTTACATAGATATTTTTTATACTAGGGTTTTAACCAGGGGTATAAGAGGATTAACCGAACTAACTCAATTTTTTGATAGACATATAATTGATGGAATTACAAACGGAGTTGGCCTTACAAGTTCCCTTATAGGTGAAGGGATCAGATATATGGGGGGTGGACGAATCTCGTCTTATTTATTCTTATATTTTTTTTATGTATCAATATTTTTATTATTTTTTTTGTTCATTGGTATAAACCCCAAAATTATACAGGTCTCCATGGGATAATTTTTTTGTCGTGTACAAAGACATTTTTCGTTCTATCATTTCCGAAAAAGTCGATAAACTAGGTGGATATGTAAAAGATATTTTTTGTTTCCCATTACTTGGACATGTATAAAAAAAATATTGTGACATTTCATTTCGTACAGCATTTTCAAACCGATCATTTTTTATATATCGCAATGGACAATTCCATCGTTTATAATCGAAAAGAAAAGTCACAAGAGGTTTTTCAAACCAGAAATAAGTCTTTTCATTTTTCTCTTCTTTAAGTCTTCCCAATTCCCAATTATCTTGATACCTATCAAGATAAGAATCTTCGTAAACTGGGTTATCTTTATAGCATGTCTCTTTAAAGTGAAAGTGGAATTCCCCCTTTGTTTTTTCCTTTCCATTCACTCGGATCTCTTCCGTTTTATCTATTTTTTCCGGATCTTCCTGTTCTTCCGAACAAAGGGGAGGGTCTTCTTCGGCGGATCCCTCTTGTTCCTGTTTAGTCTCCTTCGTTTCGGAAGTTGTTTCTACATCGCTTTCTTCCTCAC